CATATGAAAATAAAATTAGTTTAATTAGATTTGGTATCAAAAACACAATTTGCGTTTATGTGAGGTTGTATGTGAGGTTAGGTTGATTTATTAGAATATGTGTGATATGGGGGTAGCACATATGAAAATAAAATTAGTTTAATTAGATTTGGTATCAAAAACACAATTTGCATTTATGTGAGGTTAGATTGATTTATTAGAATATGTATGATATGGGGGTAGCACATATGAAAATAAAATTAGTTTAATTAGATTTGGTATCAAAATTATGTGAGGTTAGGTTGATTTATTAGAATATGTACATATAATAAAATTAAGATAAAATTTAAATTAATGTTTATTTTATATTTTAAATATAAAAGTTTTATTTTAGCTTAAAAATTAAATTTTATTATTTATTATATGTAAATTTTATTTAAGAATAGTTAGCAGTAATTGAATTTAATTATTAAAGAAATTTAGAATTAGAAATTTTAAATAATATTAACTTAATTTGTGCCAGCAGTTGCGGTTATACAAATAATATGATTTAATTTTATTAATATTAATTAAATATTTATTTATAATTATATAATAAAATTTATTAGGTGAAATTTTAAATTTTTATAGAATTATATTTTTAAATTGAAGTTAAAAAATTTAAATTTTAAACTAGGATTAGATACCCTATTATTTTAAATGTAAAATTTTTATTTAATTATTATTAGTTATGGTCTTTAAAATTAAAAATTTTGGCGGTATTTTAGTCTTTTTAGAGGAACCTGTTCTTTTAATGATAATCCACGATTTTATTGACTTTTATTATTAGTTTGTATATCGTCGTAATTAAATATTTTTTTAGAATTAAAATATTTAAAATTTTTATAAAAAAATTAATCAGATCAAGGTGCAGTTTATATAAAAGTAGAAATGGGTTACAATAAAATTATTTTTGGATTTTAAATATTAATATTTAAATGAAATTGGATTTAAATGTAATATTAATTAATTAATTAATATGATTTTGGCTCTAAGATATGTACATATTGCCCGTCGCTTTCATTTAATATGAAATAAGTCGTAACAAAGTAGATTTACTGGAAAGTGAATCTAGATTATCAAATTAGAGCTTGATAGAAGCATTTTAGTTACATTAAAAAGTTAATTGTGAAATTCAATTTAATTTGAAAAGAAAAATTTATTTTATTTTTATTTTTTATTTATTTTATAATAAAAAAATATTTTTTAGTAAAAAGAAAGAAAAATTTTAATATAATGATAGTTTATTAGTATTGTGAGAGAATATATTATTTTTATAAAAGAAAAATTTATTTTTTGTACCTTGTGTATCAGGGGTTATTAATTAATAATTATGTATTTATTATTTTCGAATTTAAAAGAGCTAAAAAATTAAAATTTTTATTGTAAAATAAATATTTTAAATATTTTTTTTGTAATGAAATGTTATTCGTTTTTAAATATATCTAATTTTTTAAGAAATAAATTAAATTTATTTATTAACAATATATTTATAATTAAATATTTCTATATTATTAATATTAAATATTTTTAGGGATGAGCTTAAAAATAGAATTTTATTAAAATTTGATTTTTAAATAAAAATTAGGATTAAAAATTTTCATATTTTAAAGTATGTTATTATTTATTTTTATATATTATTATTTTTATTTTTTATAAATTTTTTATTAAAATATAAATTTAAATTATTTAAATTTAGTAATGATGATAATATTAGTATTATAAAATTGTATATTTAATAGAAATATATAGGTTAAATAAAGGAATTCGGCAATATTTTTTTCACCTGTTTAATAAAAACATGTCTTTTTGTATTAAATATGAAGTCTCGCCTGCCCACTGATTAATTTGAATGGCCGCGGTATTTTGACCGTGCTAAGGTAGCATAATCATTAGTTTTTTTATTGAAAGCTGGAATGAAGGGTTGGATGAAAAAAAAACTGTCTTTATTTAATTTAAAAAGAATTTTATTTTTAAGTTAAAAAGCTTAAATTTTTTTAAAAGACGAGAAGACCCTTTAGAGTTTAATAAAATTATTAATAATTTTTTTTAGTATTAAATTTATTTATATAATAAATTTATTTAATTGGGGTGATTAAAAAATAAATTTAACTTTTTTTATATTATTATATTAATTAATAATTTTTTGATCCAATTTTTTTGATTATAAGATTAAATTACCTTAGGGATAACAGCGTAATTTTATTGGAGAGTTCAAATCGATAATAAAGATTGCGACCTCGATGTTGGATTAAAGTTTATAATTGGTGCAGAAGCTATATTATTAAGTCTGTTCGACTTTTAAAATTTTACATGATCTGAGTTTAAACCGGTGTAAGCCAGGTTGGTTTCTATCTTTAATTTGTTAATATATTTTAGTACGAAAGGACCAAATATATAAAATAATTTTTAATTTAGATAAATATTGTTATTTTGGCAGATTAGTGCTATAGATTTAGAATCTTTATATGTAAATTTTTTACAAATAATACTTGTTTTTAAGTGATTTAATTTTAATAATTATTTCTAGTTTAATTTTAATTGTTTGTGTGTTGATTAGTATTGCTTTTTTAACTTTACTAGAACGTAAAGTATTAGGTTATATTCAAATTCGTAAAGGTCCAAATAAAGTAGGATTTTTAGGATTAATTCAACCTTTTAGAGATGCAATTAAATTATTTACCAAGGAACAAATTTATCCTTTTATATCTAATTTTAATTTATATTATTTTTCTCCAGTTTTAAATTTATTTTTAGCTTTATTTTTATGAATTTGTATACCTTTTATTTCTTCTAATGTTACTTTTAATTTAACATTATTATTTTTTTTGGCTGTTTCTAGGTTAAGAGTTTATACAATTATATTAGCTGGTTGATCTTCAAATTCTAATTATGCTTTACTAGGAAGATTGCGTTCTATTGCTCAAACTATTTCTTATGAGGTAAGATTAGCTTTAATTTTATTATCTTTTTTATTTTTAATTATATCTTTAAATATATTGGATTTTATTAAATACCAAGAATATATTTGATTTTTTTATTTATTTTTTCCTTTATGTTTAATATGAATTGTTTCTGGATTAGCCGAGACAAATCGTACACCTTTTGATTTTGCAGAAGGAGAGTCAGAATTAGTTTCGGGGTTTAATGTTGAATATAGAAGAGGGGGATTTGCAATAATTTTTTTAGCAGAGTATGGAAATATTTTATTTATAAGAATAATATGTGTTTTTTTATTTTTGGGTGCTAATTTAATAAGATTAATATTTTTTTTGAAATTAGGATTAGTTAGATTTTTATGATTATGGGTTCGTGGAACTCTACCTCGTTATCGTTATGATAAATTAATATATTTAGCATGAAAAGGTTATTTACCTGTTTCATTAAATTATTTAATATTTTTTTTTAGATTAAGATTATTTTTTTTTATCTTAATAATTTAGTTAATTAATTTTAGTATAAGTTAATAGAAAATTTTATTTCTTTTTTATATTTTCAAAATATATACTTATACAAGTTCATTAACTAATTAAAAATAATTGAGTCTCATCATTTTCTTATTAATGGATTTATCAAATAATATAAAAAATATATGATAGTTAGGATTTGTCCTGTTAAAATGTAAGGATCTTCAACTGGTCGCGCTCCAATTCATGTTAATAAAATTACAATAGATAATAATCTTCAAAATAATATTTTATTAATTGGATAAAATTGAGTTCTTGAAAATTTTTTTTGATTAATAAATGGTAAAATGTATAAAATAGCAATTGATATTACTAATGCAATTACTCCTCCTAATTTGTTAGGAATTGACCGTAAAATTGCATAGGCGAATAAAAAATATCATTCTGGTTGAATATGAACAGGAGTAACAAGAGGATTGGCTGGGATAAAATTATCAGGGTCCCCTAATAAATATGGGTCTTTTAAAGTTAAGGTAGTTAATAATAATAATAAAATTAAAAATCCTAAAATATCTTTAAAAGTAAAATAGGGATGGAATGGAATTTTATCAATATTTCTTTTTGTTCCTAAAGGGTTTCTTGATCCTGTTTGATGTAAAAATAAAAGATGAATAACCATAAATATAATAATAAAAGGTAAAATAAAATGAAATGTAAAAAATCGAGTTAAGGTTGCATTATCTACTGCAAATCCTCCTCAAATTCATTGAACTAATATATTTCCTAAATATGGAATAGCAGATATTAAATTAGTAATTACTGTAGCTCCTCAAAATGATATTTGTCCTCAGGGTAAAACATATCCTAGAAAAGCTGTAGCTATTGTAAGAAAAAAAATTGTTACTCCAATTATTCATGTTTCAATTATATTATAAGATCTATAATATATTCCTCGACCAATATGAATATATAAACAAATAAAAAAAAATGATGCTCCATTTGCATGTAGTGTTCGCAGTAATCAACCATAATTTACATCTCGGCAAATATGTGCAACTCTATTAAATGCTAATTCTACGTTTGGACAATAATGTATAGCTAAAAATAGTCCTGTTATAATTTGAATTCCTAAACATAAACCTAATAATGATCCAAAATTTCATATTGAAGAGATATTGGAAGGAGTAGGTAAAATAATTAATGAATTATTAATAATTTTTAATAGGGGGTTTACTTTTCGTAATGGTATTTTCATTAAAATTTTTGTCGTAATGGCCCATATGAAAATTTTGTGATTTTCACCACTGCAATCAAAGTAATAAATAAATAAATAATTATTATAGTTATAATTAAATTATTTGGAAAGTTAAAATATTTAATTAATGATAATTTATTTTCAATTGGGTTAAATTGATTGTTTATTTCTATAATTTTTATAAAAGAATTAAAATAGAAATAATCTAAAATTAATCTTATTATAGAAATAATAATAAAAATTCTTATTATTATTATAGTTATATTAAAATTAAATTTAAATTTTTCATTTGAGGCAATTCTAGTTATATAAATAAAAAGAATTAATATTCCTCCAACTATAATTAAAAATAAAATATAAGAAAATCAATAGTTATAATTTATTAGTCCGGTAATAATTGATGTAAAAATTGTTTGTATTAATAATATTAAACCACAGGTTAAAGGGTGATTTAATAATATAAATAAAATTGAACAAATAATTATAATAATAATTAAGGTTAAAATATCAGATATTAGTTTATATAAAATATTAATTTTGGAGATTAATGAAATAAGTTTTTGTATATCTGAAGTTTTAAAAGAGTTATCTTATTTTTGATTTACAAGACCAATATTTTATTTAAATTATTAAAACTTTAATGATAATATATTTTTTATTATTAACAATATTTTTATCTGGAATTATTAGATTTATTTTAAATCGTAAACATTTATTATTAATATTATTAAGTTTAGAATTTATTGTAATTGCTTTATATATTCAGATTTTTTTTTATTTAAGAAATTTAAATTATGAATATTTTTTTTCTATAATTTTTTTGACTATAAGAGTTTGTGAAGGTTCTTTAGGTTTAGCAATTTTAATTATAATAGTTCGTGTTTATGGTAATGATTATATTTTAACTTTTTCTTCTTTATGATAATATTTATATTTACTTTAATTTTTTTGATTCCTTTATGTTTTAAGAAGAATTTTTGATTAATTCAATGATTGATATTTTTTATTACATTTTTATTTTTTTTTAATTATAGTAGGGGTTTAACTTATTTTTCTATTTCAAATATTTTAGGTATTGATTTTTGATCTTATAGTTTAATTTTATTAAGATTTTGAGTTTGTACTTTAATAATTTTAGCTAGAGGTAAATTATATAAGTATAGAATTTATTCAAATTTATTTTTATTAGTATTAATTTTTTTAATATTAAGTTTATATTTAGTATTTTCTTCATTAAATATTTTTATTTTTTATTTATTTTTTGAAATTAGATTAGTGCCAGTTTTATTATTGATTGTTGGTTGGGGGTATCAACCTGAACGTTTAGAAGCAGGTATTTATTTATTATTTTATACTTTATTAATATCATTACCTATAATAATTATTATTTTTTATTTAAGTGAAAAATTTTATTGTGTTTCCTTTTTGTTAATAGATTTAAATTTAAGAAGGATATTTATGTATTTATGTATAAATATAGTTTTTTTTGTTAAAATTCCTATATTTTTTTTACATTTATGATTACCTAAAGCTCATGTTGAAGCCCCTGTCTCTGGCTCAATAATTTTAGCAGGTATTATATTAAAATTGGGAGGTTATGGTTTATTACGTTTTATATTATTTTTTAAATATTTTTTATCATTAAATATATTTTTTATTTCATTATCTTTATTAGGAGGATTTATTGTTTCAATGATTTGTATTCGTCAAAGAGATATAAAGTCTTTAATTGCTTATTCTTCAGTTTCTCATATAAGATTAGTATTAGGGGGAATTTTAACAATAAATATATGAGGATTTTGAGGAGCTTTATTTATGATATTAGCTCATGGGTTATGTTCTTCAGGTTTATTCTGTTTAGCCAATATTTTTTATGAACGTGTTCATAGACGTAGGATTTATTTAAATAAGGGATTATTGAATATTATACCTAATTTAAGATTATGAATATTTTTATTATTATCTTCTAATATAGCAGCTCCTCCATCATTAAATTTAATAAGAGAAATTATTTTAATTAATTCTTTAGTTGGATTTAATTTTTTAACAATATTATTTTTATCATTAATATCATTTTTTAGTGCTGTTTATTCTTTATTTTTATATAGTTATTCTCAACATGGTTTATTTTTTTCTGGTATCTATTCTTTTTATAATGGATTAATTCGTGAGTATTTATTATTATTATTACATTGATTGCCTTTAAATATTATATTTTTAAAAATAGAAATTTTTATATATCTAAATAGTTTAAAAAAAATATTGATTTGTGGTATCAAAGATATAAAAATTTATTTTAGATTATTTGTTTTATTTATTTTATTTTTTTTTTAATTTTAAGTATTATAATATTAATGTTATCATTTTATTTTTTAATTTTTGATTTAGTTTATGTAATTGAGTATCTTTTATTAATAATAAATTCAAGAAATTTTATATTTGTTATTTTATTAGATTGAATATCTTTGATATTTATAAGATTTGTTTTATTTATTTCTTCTATAGTAATTTATTATAGTGAAGAATATATAGGGGGAGATTTATATAAAAATCGATTTATTTTATTGGTTGTTATATTTGTTTTTTCTATAATAATATTAATTATTAGTCCAAATTTAATTTCAATTTTGTTAGGTTGAGATGGATTAGGGTTAGTTTCTTATTGTTTAGTAATTTATTATCAAAATATTAAAAGATTTAATGCTGGTATATTAACAGCTTTATCAAATCGAATTGGAGATGTAGCATTGCTAATAGCTATCGCTTGAATATTAAATTTTGGTAGGTGAAATTTTATTTTTTATTTAGATGTAATAAAAAATGATTTTATCATACAATTAATTACTTGATTAGTTATTTTAGCTGCAATAACTAAAAGTGCTCAAATTCCTTTTTCTTCATGATTACCTGCAGCTATAGCTGCCCCAACTCCTGTATCTTCTTTAGTTCATTCATCTACTTTAGTTACGGCAGGGGTTTATTTATTAATTCGTTTTAATTTTTCATTTAGAAATGAAATAATAATATTTTTATTGTTTGTCTCTTCTATAACTATATTTATATCAGGTTTAGGTGCAAATTTTGAATTTGATTTAAAAAAAATTATTGCTTTATCTACTTTAAGACAGTTGGGATTAATAATAAGAATTTTGTCATTAGGTGAATATAAATTAGCTTTTTTTCATTTACTAATTCATGCTTTATTTAAAGCATTATTATTTATATGTGCTGGTAATATTATTCATAATTTAAATAATTGTCAAGATATTCGTTATATAGGAGGTTTAATTAAACATTTGCCATTAACTTGTACTTATTTAAATATTTGTAATCTTTCTTTATGTGGTTTTCCTTTTATATCTGGGTTTTATTCTAAAGATTTAATTGTTGAAATTTTATCTTTTAGTTATTTAAATATTTATATTTATATAATTTTTTATATTTCTATTGGTTTAACAGTTGCCTATAGATTTCGTTTAACTTATTATTCTTTAACAGGTAGATTTAATTATTTAGCTTTAAATATATTATCTGAGACTGGGATTTTAATATTAAAAGGAATAAGTGGATTAATTTTATTTGTAGTTTTTAGTGGTAGATTATTTTCTTGATTAGTATTTTCAACTCCTATTTTTATTTGTCTTCCCTTTTTAATAAAAATTATAACTTTAATTTTTATTTTAGCAGGGATTTGATTAGGGTATGAATTAGCCAAATTTAAAATTTCTTATAATTTATTAAGGTTAAATAATCTTTCTAGAGTTTTATTTTTTAGAATAATGTGAAATATACCCTTTTTATCTACTTTAGGGGTTAATTATTATCCGATTTATTTTGGTATGTTTTATAAAAAATTTTTAGATAATGGATGATTTGAGTATTATGGAAGTTCAGGGGTAATAAAACAATTAAATAATAGGATATTTTTACAGTTATTTTCTCTTAATCATTTAAAAATTTATTTATTATTATTAATTTTTTGATTAATTTTTTTATTATTAAATATTTATTACTTAAATAGCTTATAATTAGAGTATAATATTGAAGATGTTAGGGAAGTTTAAAACTTTTAAGTATTTATAAGAAAAAATCTAATTTTATAATGAAAATATAATGTTTTTTTTAAACTATATAAATAGAAGTAAAAACAAAATTTCATTGCTTAAGAATTAAGTTAGAAGCTTATTCTTGAGTAACTTACTTCTTTAATTGGAATATTTTTCATTGATATCATTAACAGTGATATACCTCTAATTTTGGTTTCAATTAAATTAAGTAAGGATTATTAAATCAAATTTTTAGGTCGAAACTAACTGCAATATTTTGCTTCTTACTTAAGATAAATTGTTTTTACAATACTTTTTAAATGCAAATTAAATGTTATAATTAACTATTATCCTAATTTTTTCAATTTAAGGCCCCTTGATTTCATTCATGATAAACTCCTAATAATAGGATTATAATAAAAAAAGCAATAATAATTCTGTAGTTTAAAATATTTCTAATTTTAAAAATTATAATAAATGGTAAAAGTAAAGTAATTTCTACATCAAAAATTAAAAAAATAATAGCAATTAGGAAAAAATGTAATGAAAATGGTAAACGAGCAGATGTTTTTGGGTCAAATCCACATTCAAATGGTCTATTTTTTTCTCGATCATAAAATGTTTTTTTTGAAATTAAATTTAATATAATTACTAAAATTATATTAATTAAATAAATTATACATATTAAAATTAATAGAATTTTTATTATTTATACTAATTTTTTTTAGATTTTTTGATTGGAAGTCAAATATAATTTTTATATTATATAAATATCTACCTCATCAGTAAATTGAGATATATAAGAATAGTCATACTACATCTACAAAGTGTCAATATCAGGCAGCTGCTTCAAAGCCAAAGTGATGTGTTGATGAAAAATGATTTAAATAGTGTCGAATTAAGCAAATTAATAAAAAGGTTGTTCCAATAATTACATGTAGTCCATGAAAGCCTGTTGCTATAAAAAATGAAGATCCGTAAATTGAATCGGAGATTGCAAAAGGGGATTCAATATACTCATATCCTTGTAAAATAGTAAAATAAATTCCTAATGTTACGGTAAAAATTAATCCTTGAAGCCCCTGAGAAAAATTATTTTCTATTAAGCTATGATGAGCTCATGTAACAGTTAATCCCGAAGTTAATAAAATTAATGTATTTAATAGAGGAATTTCTAAAGGATTAAAGGCTTGAATTCCTTTAGGTGGTCAAAGTATTCCTAATTCAATAGTTGGTGCTAATGATCTATGGAAAAATCCTCAGAAAAATGATATAAAAAATAATACTTCTGAAGTAATGAATAAAATTATTCCTCAACGTAAACCTTTAGTAACTAGTAAAGTATGAAGGCCTTGGTAAGTTCCTTCTCGTACAATATCTCGTCATCATTGGTATATAATCAGTCTTGTTACTAATAATCCAATTATTAATAAATTATTATTATATAAATGGAATCATTTAATTATTCCTAATATTGTTAATATTGCCCTTAAAGCACCAAGTAAAGGTCATGGGCTAATATCTACTAAATGATAGGGGTGATTTTTATGAGTTGACATTAATTTACTTCTCTAGAATATAATGTTCTTAAAACAGCAAATACATAGGATTGGATTATTGATACTGCTGTTTCTAAAACTAATAATAAAAGTTGAACAATAATTAAAATATTTAATATATAAATTGATATTATTGGACCTGTATTTCCTAGGAGAGTTATAAGTAAATGACCTGCAATTATATTGGCAGTTAAACGTACAGCCAATGTTCCTGGTCGAATTACATTTCTAATTGTTTCAATACATACTATAAATGGTATTAAAATTGGGGGAGTTCCTTGAGGAACCAAATGGGCTAGTATATGAATTGTATTATTAATTCATCCATAAATTATAAATCTTAATCATAAGGGTAAAGCTAATCTTAATGTTAAAGTTATGTGTCTAGTTCTAGTAAAAATATATGGAAATAGGCCAAGAAAATTATTAAATAAAATTAATCTAAATAGTGAAATAAAAATTAATGTTCTTCCTTGGGATTTATAATTTCCGATTAAAATTTTAAATTCTTTATGTAATGTTATAATAATTTTTATTCATAAATAATTATAACGGGAGGGAACCAATCAAAATGTAGACGGGATAATTAATAGTCCTAATATTGTCCTTAATCAATTTATTGGTAAGTTTAAATTAGAAGTGGGGTCAAAAGAAGAAAATAAGTTTATTATCATTTTCAATTAAATTTTAAAGTTATTTTTTTAGTTCTAAAATGTTTTGGCTTATAATTAAAATTAAAATAATTTAAATTATTAAATAAATAAAAAATTATAATAAAAAAAAATATTAAAGTAACTCAATTCAATGGTATTATTTGTGGAATTAAAAATTATCTTTTTGATAATTTTAGCTTGACAAGCTAATGTTATAATTTTAACTAAATTTTTCATTAGAGATAGGTGTTAAATTATCATCTTATGGTTTAAAATTCCATTGCTTACTTTCAGCCATCTAATGAAATTTCAATTATTTTAAGAATTCATTTAGAAAAATATTTAGGTGAAATTCTTTCTAATACAATAGGTATAAATCTGTGATTTGCACCGCAGATTTCTGAACATTGGCCAAAAAAAATTCCTGATCGTCTTAGAGAAAAACTAATTTGATTTAAACGTCCTGGTGTAGCATCAATTTTTACTCCTAATGAAGGGATAGTTCAAGAATGAATAACATCTGCTGCAGTAACTAATATTCGAATATTAGTTTCAAATGGAACGGCAATTCGATTATCAACATCTAATAATCGAAAATTAAAATTGTTTAATTCATTAGTTGGAATTATATATGAATCAAATTCTACATTTTTAAAATCTGAATATTCATATGATCAATATCATTGATGGCCAATAGTTTTAATTGTGATAGCTGGATTATTTACTTCATCTAAAATATAAATTAATCGTAAAGATGGAATAGCAATAAAAATTAAAGTAATTGTAGGTAAAATAGTTCAAATAATTTCAATTAATTGACCTTCTAATAGATTTCGGTGCAAAAATTTATTAAAAAATAAGAAAAATATTAATTGACCTACTAAAACTGTAATAATTACCAAAATTATTAATGCATGATCATGAAAATAAGATAATTGTTCTATTAATGGTGATGATCTATCTTGTAATATGAAATTTTTTCAAGTTGAAATTTCTAAAAAAAGTTTAAACTTTATATTTGGGGTTTAAATCCAGTGCACTAATCTGCCATATTAGAAATTTGATGATAATATTGGTAATTCAGAATATCTATGTTCAGCAGGAGGATTAAATTGTAATCATTCAATTGAAGAAGTTATTCTCAAGGGTCTTAATCTTTTTCGTTGCAATGAAAAAGATTCTCAAATAATAAAAATTAAAAATAATACTCCAATTAAAGAAATTATAGATCCAATAGAAGATACAATATTTCATAATATAAATACATCGGGATAGTCTGAGTATCGTCGAGGTATTCCTATTAATCCTAAGAAATGTTGAGGAAAAAAGGTTAAATTTACTCCAATAAATATAATAAAAAATTGAATTTTTAAATAAAAATTATTTAAAGTTAAACCTGTAAATAAAGGGAATCATTGGATGAATCCTGCCATAATGGCAAATACTGCTCCTATAGATAATACATAATGAAAATGTGCAACAACATAATAAGTATCATGAAGAACAATATCAATAGATGAATTTGCTAGAACTACTCCTGTTAATCCTCCAACTGTAAATAGAAAAATAAAACCTAAAGCTCATAAAGTTACAGGTCTATATGTAATTGTAGTTCCATGATAAGTAGCTAATCATCTAAATACTTTAATTCCAGTTGGAACAGCAATAATTATAGTTGCTGAAGTGAAATAAGCTCGTGTATCAACGTCTATACCTACCGTAAATATATGATGAGCTCATACAATAAATCCTAATAATCCAATTGCTATTATAGCATAAATTATTCCCAAAGTACCAAAAGCTTCTTTTTTTCTTCTTTCTTGTCTAACAATGTGGGAAATCAGTCCAAACCCTGGTAAAATTAAAATATAAACTTCAGGATGTCCAAAAAATCAAAATAAATGTTGGTAAAGAATTGGATCTCCCCCTCCGGCAGGGTCAAAAAATGATGTATTTAAATTTCGATCTGTTAATAATATTGTAATTGCTCCTGCTAAAACTGGTAAGGATAGAAGAAGAAGAATTGCTGTAATTACTACTGCTCACACAAATAAAGGTATTCGATCAAAAGTTATTCCTATCGGTCGTATATTAATTACAGTTGTGATAAAATTAATAGCTCCTAAAATTGAGGAAATTCCGGCCAAATGTAATCTAAAAATAGCTAAATCTACTGAAGAACCCCCATGGGCAATATTTGATGATAAAGGGGGATAAACAGTTCACCCTGTTCCAACACCTCTTTCCACTATTCTTCTTAATAATAACAATAAAAGAGATGGGGGAAGTAATCAAAATCTTATATTATTTATTCGAGGAAATGCTATATCAGGGGCACCAATTATTAAGGGTACAAGTCAATTTCCGAAACCCCCAATTATGATTGGTATAACTATAAAAAAAATTATAATAAATGCATGGGCTGTAACAATAACATTATAAATTTGATCATTTCCAATTAAGGATCCAGGTCTCCCTAATTCTGCTCGTACTAGAATTCTTAAAGAAGTTCCCACCATTCCTGCTCAAATTCCAAAAATAAAATATAGAGTACCAATATCTTTATGATTAGTTGAAAATAATCATTTATTCGGTAAAATGGCTGAGATTAAGCAATAAACTGTAAATTTATTTACGAATTTAAATTCTTTTACCAAGTCTTATATTCAATTATGATTTTAAATTGCAAATTTAAAGGTAAATTTAATTTTAAGGCTTAGATTATTATCTATATTTAACTTTGAAGGTTAAAAGTTTTATTTAACTTAAATCCTTAGATTATTCTAAAGATTTCCGTACATAAAAATAATCTTATTAAAGTAAATGCATTAAAAAAAATTAATCAATTATTATTAATTTTAATTGGTTTTCTATAAATTTCATTTATTAAAATTGTTACAGTAGAAAATGTAATTCGTAAATAGAAAAACAATGTAATTAAGGTTAAAATAATTAAAATCAACCTAACAGCATAAAAATTATTTTCAACTAAGTTATTAATTACTAATCACTTAGGTAAAAATCCCAGAAATGGAGGTAATCCCCCTAAAGATAAAAAATTAAAAATAAAAAATAATTTTAATATTTTATTGGAATTTAAATTTAAAAATAATTGTTTTAGGTAGAAAATTTTTAAATAATTAAATAATAGAATAATTGAAGATAAGATAAGAGCATAAATTATGAAGTATAAAAATCAAATTATTTTGTAAGTTAATATTCTAGCCAATATCCAAGCAATATGATTAATAGATGAATAAGCTATTAATTTTCGCAATCTTATTTGATTTAACCCTAAAATTCCCCTAATTAAAGAACAAATTACAATAATAACTCTAAAAAATAAAGAATTACAATTATATATAATTATAATTATGGGGGCAATTTTTTGTCATGTTATTAGCAATAAGTTATTTATTCAGTTTAATCCTTCAGCAACTTCTGGGAATCAAGCATGAAAAGGGGCTGCTCCAACCTTTGTTATTAAAGCTGAATTTAAGATTAAATTATATGTAGAATTTCAATTTCTTAAAATAAAATCTGAAGAATTTAAAGTTAGTATAATTGAAAATAATACAATAGCCGAGGCTAGAGCTTGAGTAATAAAATATTTGAGAGTTGCTTCAGCAGGAAAAATATTATTATGAGATTTTATTAGGGGGATAAATCTCAATAAATTAATTTCTAGACCAATTCATATTCTCAATCATGAGTATGCAGAAATAGTAATTAAAGTTCCTCTAATTAAAAAATTAATAAAAAAAATTTTATATAATTTATAAATTAAAAAGAAAAGGATTAAAACCTTTATAAATGGGGTATGAACCCAGTAGCTTTATTAGCTTACCTTTTTACACTTTAATATAAGATGTATATTAATTTTTGATATTAAAAGAAATAGTTTAATTCTATTAAGTGTAATTATGAAGGTGTAAACACATGATTAATTCTATCAAAATTACCCTTTCAGATCAGGCACTTCACATTTAAAAAATAAAATTTTTAATAAAATGTTTTTTTATTAAACTTAATTTTTAAAAAATATTTAATTTTAAATCATTTTTTTTTTTAAAAAAAAATTAAAATTTTGTCATTTTTTGTAAAAATTTTGAAAAATTTTTAAAAAATTTTTTTTTTTAATTTTAGGAGTAATTGGAAATAGCAATCAGTTAAAAAAAAAATGATAAAAAATGAAAAATATTTTTATATCTAAATAAATATTTAATGAATTTAAATATTAATTAAAATATATTATTAATTACAATTTTAATAATAAATATTTAATTAAAAACAAAGTAATATATATATATATTAAAGTTAAATATACATATATATATATATATATTATTAACAAGGTATTTAATTAAATACTCCTAATTGATTAATATATAGAAACCTAAGACGCTTATAGAACTTCTCAGAAAGAGAGAGAAAATTATTAATATAATTCTTAAGTTAGTAGGATAAAATTATTATATTCTCTATTAAAAATTTTATTTTAAATAATTCTAATATTAACAATAATATATATATTTAAAATTAAAAAAAAATATAAATAAATAAATAATGATAAATAAATAATTTAAATTTATTTATTATTAATAAAATTAATTTTTATATAAAAGAAAAAATTAATAAAAAAAAAAAAAAAAAACTAATTTTCAATTATATAAAATAATTTTCATTAGCCCATATTTTATTTTTATTATTATTTTGAAAATGAATTGTTTATTGAATAATTGAAAATAATTTTTATTATAAATTTTAATTTAAATAATTATTAAGTTTATTTATTTTTTATTTATTAAAAGTTTTATTTTTAATGAAATATCAATTTTTTTTTTATCTATAGTCTATATATGGGATATTGTTATATTTATTTATATAAATGTATATATTTTATTTATTTGTTGATTTATTTAAAATTAATATGTAAATAAATGAAAATTGAAGTATGAATATGATTATTTGATAAAATAATTATTTTAAAGTAATATTTAATTATAAATAATTATTTTAAAATTTTAAAAATAAAATAAAAATTAATTAGGTAAAGATATCAAAATTATTTAAGGTTAGGTTGATTTATTAGAATATGAAAGATATGGGGTAGTACATATTCTAATAAAATTAGTTTAATTAGATATGGTATCAAAATTATGTGAGGTTAGATTGATTTATTAGAATATGTATGATATGGTATCAAAATTATGTGAGGTTAGATTGATTTATTAGAATATGTATGATATGGGGGTAGCACATATGAAAATAAAATTAGTTTAATTAGATTTGGTATCAAAAACACAATTTGCATTTATGTGAGGTTGTATGTGAGGTTAGGTTGATTTATTAGAATATGTATGATATGGTATCAAAATTATGTGAGGTTAGATTGATTTATTAGAATATGTATGATATGGGGGTAGCA